AATTGGAAGAGAAATTGGGACAGAAAATATATACATTGGATAAAAAATCATTAGCAAGAGAATTGAGTCTTTTAATCGATGAATTTGATGAAGAATCAACATCAAATTTGAAAGGAATTTCTTTATTTCCGGAACAAAGACGAATTGATTCAGACGATCCAGAAAAAGTTTTGAAATTTTTAATCGAAAGAGTCATAATTGATCCCATCATTCAAACAATATGCGATGCAGCCATAATTCCTCCCATGGAAAAAACAACTCGAAAAAAATCGATTGGAATAAATAAAAAAGTCCCCCGATGGTCATACAAATTATTCAGCGAGGTAGAACAACTCGGAAAAACTGCAACAACGGAAGAGGGGGAAGAGTGGATAGTAGATCATCAAATTCGCTCGAGGAAAGCGAAACGTATAGTTCTTTTTACGCAGGGTCCAGAGAATGCCGACCCTAGTATCAAAGCTATGACGAAGCCTGATGAAATAGAAGAAGTGGATATGATAGATTATCCCTATGAAGCGGATTTTCGGCGAGACATAATCACAGGTTCTATGCGTGTTCAAAGACGTAAAACCCTTACGGGGAAAATGTTTTTCTTATATCCGTATTCCCCACTTTTTTTCGACAGAGTAGGGTTTTATTGGGATGTTCTTTTCGAACCATTCATATTATCAGTAATTGAGATTTCCGACCTAATACAAGACATTTTTAGAAAGGGTATAAAAGGAAGCGTAGCAAAAAGAACAAAGAGGTTGAAAAAAAAAAAAAAAATGTACATGGAGGAAAACAAAAGCTACGAAGAAATTCAAAAAGAAGTCAATGAAATGGAAAAGGGGCGGGACGGGCAGACGGAAATGCAACGAATAGAAAGGACACGAGAAAAAATATCAGACCTCTATGATATCCTTATTTATGCTCATGGAATAAGAGCTTTTATTTTACTAATTCAGTCGAGGCTTAGACAATCTATTGTATTACCTTCATTGATACTAGCTAAAAATATTGTCCGTTTCTTATTACGCCAAGAGTCCGAGTGGGAGCAGGATATAAGGGAGATGAATAGAGAAGTGTATGTTATATGCACCTATAATGGTATGCCAGTACTAGAACCAGGAAGAAACGGAATTTTTCCTCCAAACTGGGCTACAGAGGGTATACAAATAATGATACGATTTCCTTTCCGTCTGAAACCTTGGCACCGATCTAAGATACGACCTTCTCGTAGGGATCCAAATCCAAAGCAGGAAAGTCCTGCTGCTTTTTTAACGATTTGGGGACTGGAAACTGACCGTCCTTTTGGTTCTCCTCTCGTAGGACTTGGTATTTGGTTTTGTTATTATTTTGGACCCCCTTTGAAAAAACTCCAAAAAACAATTATAAAATGGAGTTTTCGAGTTCTAAAAAGTTTCAAAGAAAGAACAAAATTCTTGTTTCTAAAGGTCCAAAAAGAACCAAAAAAATTGAGAGAGGATTCGAGTGAAATAAAAAAAGATTCTATAATCAATAATCAGATTATTCATGAATCATCCATTCAAACCCGATCTATGGATTGGACAAATTATTCACTGACAGAAAGAAAAATGAAAGATCTGACTGATAGAACAAGCACAATCAGAAATCAAATAGAAAGAATTACAAAAGACAAGAAAAATGGATTTCGAACTCTAAAGATAAATATTAGTCCTAACAAAACAAGTTATGGTGCTCAAAAATTAGCATCACTAAAAAATATTTTTCAGATATTAAAAAGAAGAAATGATCGATTAATCCGTAAATCACATTATTTTAGAAAATGGATCGTGGAAAGGATATACACGGATATCCTTCTAGAGAGCTTTCCATATATCATTAATCGTCTTACTAATAGTCTTTATAGGCCCATGATCATTATAAAACTTTTTCGTAAATTAAAAAAAAAATATTTTTTTGATACAAAAGAGAAAAAGATAATTGAGCGTATTTCAACTATACAAAAAAAACTTTCACCTTCTCGTATTCGTCATAAGATTCAGACGAAGTCGGAGGTTTCTTTTAAATTATCCCTCGTGTCACAGGCCTATGTATTTTACAAATTATCACAAACCCGGGTTATTAACTTGTATAAGTTAAGATCTGTCTTTCAATATGACGGAGCATCTTTATTTCTTAAGAATGAAATAAAAGATTATTTTCGAAGACAAGGAATAATTTCTTCCGAATTAAAGCATAAGAAACTTCAGAATTCTGGAATGAATCAATGGAAAAATTGGTTAAAGAGTCATTATCCATACGATTTATCTGAGCTAAAATGGTCTAAATTAGTACCGCAAAAATGGCGAAATAGAGTCAATCAACATTGTAGGGTTGAAAATAAAAATTTAATCAAACGGGATTCATCTGAAAGAGAGGAAAAGGTTTCGTTATTGCTAAATAAAAATGATCATTTTCAAAAAATGTATAGATATGATCTTTTAGCATATCAATCGATTTATTATGAAGATAAGAAGGACTCATATAATTACAACATACATAAACCGAAATTTGTTGATATGGGGGGGAGTATCCCTATTACTAATTTTATAAGAAAAGATTATTTTATGTATATAAAAAATCCAGATAGAAAATTTTTTGATACGAAAGGTCTTTTTTATCTCAAAATTAATAAAGATAAAGAAATCAACCCATCCAATCAAAAGGGTTTCTTTTCTTTTTTTGATTGGATGGGAATGAATGAAGAAAGACTAAATCGTCCTGTATCGAAGCCGATACCTTGGTTATTCCCACAATTTGAGTTATTTTTTAATGTATATAAAATGAAACCCGGGTTTATACCAATTCATTCACTTATTTTTCATTTTAATGAAGATGTTAGTCAAAATAAAAATATCACTAAAAATAAAAAAGGGGATCTTATACTATCAAATGAAAAAGAAAACCAATATTTTGAATTAGAGAATCAAGAAGAAAAAAAAATCATAGGTCAAAGAGATCTCGCATCAGATGCCCAAAACCGAGGGAACCCTGAATCTGTTTTCTCAAACCAACAAAAATATATGGAAGAACTTTATACGAAATCAGATATGAAAATGGGTAGAACGAAAAATCAACCCAAAAGCATTTGGACTTGGGAAATAGACTTAGATGCGTTCATGAAAGGATCTTTTGCTTTGCAATTGAAATGGCTGCTGAGCCCTTTGACTATGGAATTATTCGATTATGCGCTGTCCGTACTTGAATGGGAAAAGGAAAGCAGAATGACAACAAAGTTTGGTTTCGGCTTTATTAAGAAGGAGGAGTTAACTCTGGATCCAATGCTAATCCGGGATTTGAATCTTTCAAAAATCCTAAAAGAGGGAATATTTATTATCGAACCAGTTCGTATACCTGTAAAACATAATGTAGAATTTATTATGTATCAAACCATAAGGATTTCTTTGGTTCATGAGATTAAACAAAAAAAGAATCAAAAAAGATACAGAGAAAATATGGATAAGAATCATTTTGAGGAATCGATTGCAAGACATCAAATGATGACGAAAAATAGAAACAAAAATCATTATGATTTGCTTGTTCCTGAAAATATTTTCTCGTCTAGACGGCGTAGAGAATTGAGAATTCTAAGTTGTTTCAATTCAAGGAATAGTAATTGTGTGGATAAAAATGCAGTATTTTGCAATGGGAACAAGGTAAAAACCTGTGGTCAATTTGTGGATGAAAGCAAAGATCTTGATAGAGATAAAATGAAATTAATTAAATTAAAATTCTTTCTTTGGCCCAATTATCGATTAGAAGATTTAGCTTGTATGAATCGCTATTGGTTTGATACTAATAATGGTAGTCGTTTCAGTATGTTAAGGATACATATGTATCCACGATTGCAAATTGATTGATGATACAATTGTCTTCCCCTACGATATATATCGGGTGGATAAATAGCTGCGCACATGCCTTGTCTTACATCCTTTTTTGATACATGAATACTAATTCAATGACGTATCAATTAGATCATAAAATGAATCAATAAGTAAATTCGGATTGATTCTTGTGTATACCAGATCAAAATACCTCGCATTATTATTACTGATCAGTAAAATTCATATTCGTAAAATAAAAATAGTAAATTAATAAAAAAATTGACGCATAGAATAAATACAAAAAAAGATAGGAGGAAAAATTAATTCATGTCAATTATTTTACAAGAAGAAAAGAAGGGCTCTGTTGAATTTCAAGTATTCTGTTTCACTAATAAGATACGAAGACTTAGTTCACATTTGGAATTACACAAAAAAGACTATTCATCTCAGAGAGGTCTACGAAAAATTTTGGGAAAACGTCAACGACTTCTGGCTTATTTTTCAATAAAAAATAGAATACGTTATAATGAATTAATCAGTCAATTGAATATTCGATCTATAAAAAAACGTTAATTTGAACAATTATTTTCTTTGATTTATTCGATCTTCAATTTTGATGACCTTCTTTTTGTTTTCAGTAATTCATGAAAGAAGAAATACAGAAAAAACTTATGACTGGACCAGTTACAAGAAAAGATCTAATGATAGTCAATATGGGGCCTCACCACCCATCAATGCATGGCGTTCTTCGACTAATTGTTACTTTAGATGGCGAAGATGTTATTGACTGTGAACCAATAATAGGTTATTTGCACAGAGGGATGGAAAAAATTGCGGAAAACCGAACAATTATACAATATTTGCCTTATGTAACACGTTGGGATTATTTAGCTACTATGTTTACAGAAGCAATAACTATAAATGCACCAGAACAATTAGGAAATATTCAAGTACCCCAAAGGGCTAGTTATATCCGAGTTATTATGTTGGAATTGAGCCGTATAGCTTCTCATTTATTATGGCTTGGGCCTTTTATGGCGGATATTGGTGCACAGACCCCCTTCTTCTACATTTTTAGAGAAAGAGAATTGATATATGATCTATTCGAAGCTGCCACTGGCATGAGAATGATGCATAATTATTTTCGTATCGGAGGAGTCGCTGCCGATTTACCTTATGGCTGGATAGATAAATGTTTGGATTTCTGTGAGTATTTTTTAACAGCAATTGCTGAATATCAAAAGCTTATTACGCGAAATCCTATTTTTTTAGAACGCGTTGAAGGGGTGGGTATTATTGGTGTAGAAGAGGCCATAAATTGGGGGTTGTCAGGACCAATGTTACGGGCGTCCGGAATACAATGGGATCTTCGTAAAGTTGATCATTATGAATGTTATGAAGAATTTAATTGGGAAGTTCAATGGCAGAAGGAGGGCGATTCGTTAGCTCGTTATTTAATCCGAATTGGCGAAATGGTGGAATCTGTCAAAATTATTCAGCAAGCTCTAGAAGGAATTCCGGGGGGGCCCTATGAGAATTTAGAAATCCGACGCTTTAATAGAGTAAAAGATCCTGAGTGGAATAATTTTGAATATCGATTCATTAGTAAAAAACCGGCCCCCACATTTGAGTTATCGAGACAAGAACTTTATGTAAGAGTCGAAGCCCCAAAGGGCGAATTGGGAATTTATTTGATAGGAGATCAGAGTGCTTTTCCATGGAGATGGAAAATCCGCCCGCCGGGTTTTATCAATTTGCAAATTCTTCCTCAGTTAGTTAAAGGAATGAAATTGGCTGATATTATGACAATACTAGGTAGCATAGATATCATTATGGGAGAAATTGATCGTTGAAATGATAATTGATACAACAGGAGTACACGCTATCAATTCTTTTTCTATTTTTGAATCCTTAAAAGAAGTCTATGGGGCTATATGGATGCTTGTACCTATTTTGATTCTTATTTTGGGAATCACAATAGGTGTACTAGTTATTGTGTGGTTAGAAAGAGAAATATCCGCAGGGATACAACAACGTATTGGACCTGAATATGCCGGCCCCTTAGGAATTCTTCAAGCTCTAGCAGATGGAACAAAACTACTTTTCAAAGAGAACCTTATTCCATCAAGAGGTGATAAGAGTTTATTTAGTGTGGGACCCTCCATAGCAGTCATATCAATTCTACTAAGTTATTCAGTAATTCCTTTTAGCTATCAACTTATTCTAGTCGATCTCAGTAATGGTGTTTTTTTATGGATTGCCATTTCAAGTATTGCTCCCATTGGACTTCTTATGTCAGGATATGGATCAAATAATAAATATTCCTTTTTAGGCGGTCTACGGGCTGCTGCCCAATCGATTAGTTATGAAATACCATTAACTCTATCCGTGTTATCAATATCTCTACGTGCGATTCGTTGAGGCATAAAATTTCCACAAAATTTTTCGAGAGTTTTCTAAGAATGAACTAAAATACATTAAATAGATAACTTTCTTTTTTACTCAACCTTCGGGTTGATGAACTAAACCAGATAGTTATATGAGTGAAAGAAAACAGCTTCGAAATTCGCAGTAAAAAGATTGAGTCTCATTTCCTATGTACAAGAATTACGCCAAAGTAAATATAAGCAAATAGAAGTAGTAAATAAAAACTATTTACCCCAAGACTGGTTGCTTAGTTATCATGGCTTGAAGCGGGTTAAACAGATCCATTCTTTGGAGTTCGTGCTATCGTTTATATCTATTACTATACATGATGCGAATTGTCGAAAAGATTGAGCAAGACTGAGTGGATGTTTAGGAACACCAAGGTACACAAAGGATTAGTAATAGAGATTTTATATGTTATCGGAAAAAATCCCACATCACATAATAAAAGAAATACTAATTGGGGCTTTAAATTTGTAGAAATGATCGAGTAGTACTCCCCAGAATTCCGATCCAGAGTATGCTGCTATCCACCGAAAATGAATGACTATCAGGAACGAAGTAATCCTTTACTTCATTTTTTTATAAAAAAAGTAAAGGATGAGATCAATTCAGACGCCCTTTAGTATAGCAGACAGAATTCCGTTGATCTAATTCGGGACCTTTCGATTACTTTTGACTCTATCTATCCTACAAAAATTTCAAGATTAAAGAATATCGAAGCAGTCCTTAGATTTATGTGTGACCCTCGAGGAGCCGTATGAGGTGAAAATTTCATGTACGGTTCTGTAATAGCGATGATAACTGTGATTTTATCACCGACTAGAATTATCTAACAGTTTAAGTACAGTTGATATAGTTGAAGCACAGTCTAAATATGGTTTGTGGGGGTGGAATTTGTGGCGTCAACCTATAGGATTTCTCGTTTTTATAATTTCTTCTCTAGCCGAATGTGAAAGATTGCCTTTTGATTTACCAGAAGCGGAGGAAGAATTAGTAGCAGGTTATCAAACAGAATATTCAGGTATTAAATTTGGTTTATTTTATGTTGCTTCCTATCTAAATCTACTAGTTTCTTCATTATTTGTAACAATTCTTTACTTGGGAGGCTGGAATTTATCTATTCCGTACATCTCCGTTCCTGACCTATTTGGAATAAATGCAAGGGATGGGGTCTTTGAAACAACAATTGGTATTTTCATTACACTAGTAAAAACTTTTTTGCTATTGTTCATTTCTATCACAACAAGATGGACCTTACCTAGACTGAGAATGGACCAATTATTAAATCTTGGATGGAAATTTCTTTTACCTATTTCTTTAGGTAATTTATTATTAACAACTTCTTCCCAACTTCTTTCACTATAACATAAGCAAAATGGAATATTTTATATTCACTAGTAACTAGATTAATAATTTGTCCCAAACAAGAAAAAGAAAAAAAATTATCGATATTTAGGATATGTTCCCTATGCTAACTGGGTTCCTGAATTATGGTCAACAAACAGTACGTGCGGCTAGGTACATTGGTCAAGGTTTTCTGATTACCTTATCCCATGCGAATCGTTTACCTGTAACTATTCAATACCCTTATGAAAAATTGATCACATCAGAACGTTTTCGCGGTCGAATCCACTTTGAATTCGATAAATGCATTGCTTGTGAGGTATGTGTTCGTGTATGTCCTATAGATCTACCTGTTGTAGATTGGAAATTGGAAACTAATATTCGAAAGAAACGTTTGCTTAATTACAGTATTGATTTCGGAATCTGTATATTTTGCGGTAATTGTGTTGAGTATTGTCCAACAAATTGTTTATCAATGACTGAAGAATATGAGCTTTCTACATATGATCGTCATGAATTAAATTATAATCAAATTGCTTTAGGCCGTTTACCAATATCCACAATTGACGATTACACAACTCGAACTATCTTGAATTGGCCTCAATTCAATAAAAAAGAAATACCTTGATAAATTCAAGAACCCTTTTTTATTACTAAACTAAGGTTGTATATAAATTTAACAGGTTTTTTCTTTGTGAATAACTAAATTAAAAATAACACCTATTGATCCGATTGGTTCATGAAAATTGCCGATTTACTTGGACTTTTTTAATGTAATGATTTCAACTAGATTCGAGCCAGCCTTTCAGATAAAGAATATGGTTTGTACACTAGCTGTACCTACATCAATTCGCACCCATTAGAATCGCATTTAACTAGAAACGTGTCTTAAATAAATAAATTTAAACTTATTTTATCCTGGTCAGTTCAATAAGATCATGAAAGAGTCTGATTTTTTATATCTTTTTTTCATCGAATGGATTTACCTGGACCAATACATGATTTTCTTTTAGTCTTTCTGGGATCAGGTCTTATATTAGGAGGCCTAGGGGTGATATTATTTACCAATCCCATTTTTTCTGCCTTTTCGTTGGGATTGGTTCTTGTTTGTATATCTTTATTCTATATTCTAGCAAACTCTCAGTTTGTAGCTTCTGCGCAACTCCTTATTTACGTAGGAGCTATAAATGTTTTAATCATATTTGCTGTAATGTTCATCACCGGGTTAGAATATGAAAAAAATTTTCGTCTTTGGACTCTTGGAGACGGAATTACTTTGTTAGTTTGTACCAGTATTTTTGTTTTATTAATTACTACTATTTTAAATACGTCATGGTACGGAATTATTTGGACTACAAAATTCAACCAGATTATAGAACAAGATTTGATAAATAATAGTCAACAAATTGGAATTCATTTATCAACAGATTTTTTTCTCCCATTTGAACTCATTTCAATAATTCTTTTGGTTGCTTTGATAGGTGCAATTGCCGTGGCCCGACAATAGGATTAAAATCTTAAAAAGCGTCACGCCAAATCAAACTTTATTCTATTTCTCTTTTATCGTATCCATTTTCATTCAATTCAAATAGAATTGATAATATAAAATATAAATGTCAATCTATTACTAACATACTTCTTTGCTCTGTATTTGTTTGTTATATTCGAGTGAATGATATTTTTGTTCATATTGAAATAAATCAAGATTGATAAGGAGTTACTCAATGATGCTCGAACATGTACTTGTTTTGAGTGCCTATTTATTTTCTATCGGTATCTATGGATTAATCACAAGCCGAAATTTAGTTAGAGCTCTTATGTGTCTTGAACTTATCTTGAATGCGGTTAATCTTAACTTCGTAACATTTTCTGACTTTTTTGATAGTCGTCAACTAAAAGGAAACATTTTCTCCATTTTTGTTATAGCTATTGCAGCCGCTGAAGCAGCTATTGGACCGGCTATTGTTTCGGCAATTTATCGTAACAGAAAATCAACTCGTATTAATCAATCAAATTTGTTGAATAAGTAGTATATTATTAATTATTTATTATAAAAATTTGAAGAGTAGCTATCAATAAAAATGTAATAAATCCAAGTATTTTGGACCTCTTTTATAAACCGACCCGGAAATAAGTTGATTCAAAAAATTCTGGTGAATCATCGATTCGTCTGGTCTTTGCATATGTAATTAATGTACATACAATACAGGGTTATACTAGATCGAAATTTATGAGATTCAAAAACAAAAAGGTATAGATCCAATGTCACATTCAGTAAAGATTTATGATACATGTATAGGATGTACGCAATGTGTCCGAGCCTGCCCCACAGATGTATTAGAAATGATACCTTGGGACGGGTGTAAAGCTAAACAAATAGCTTCCGCCCCAAGAACAGAGGACTGTGTTGGTTGTAAGAGATGCGAATCCGCCTGTCCAACCGATTTTTTGAGTGTTCGAGTTTATTTATGGCATGAAACAACTCGCAGTATGGGTCTAGCTTATTGATACGTTCCAGAAAACTCCACTTGAATCCTTTTGATTTTTGTTTACCGACAAAAACCCGCGCTCGAAATGAAATATATATATCTTATTTTGTTCTTATTCGAGTACGGGTTTTTTAGTCCAAGTGTATTTTGTCTTTACCACGAATTTTTTTCCTTGGTTAACCTTAATTGTAGTTTTGCCTATATTTATGGGTTCATTAATTTTTTTTCTACCCCATAGGGGTAATAAGGTAATTAGGTGGTATACTATGTGTATATGTATATTAGAATTCCTCCTAACAATCTATGTGTTCTGTTATCATTTCCAACCGGACGATCCATTAATACAATTGGCTGAAGATTATAACTGGATTCGCTTTTTTGATTTCCACTGGAGGTTGGGAATAGACGGGCTTTCTATAGGACCCGTTTTACTGACCGGATTCATCACGACTTTAGCTACTTTAGCGGCTTGGCCAATTACTCGGGATTCCCGATTATTCCATTTCTTGATGTTAGCAATGTATAGTGGTCAAATAGGATTATTTTCTTCTCGCGACCTTTTACTTTTTTTTCTAATGTGGGAGTTAGAATTAATTCCCGTTTATTTACTTTTATCCGTATGGGGAGGAAAAAAACGCCTATATTCAGCTACAAAGTTTATTTTGTACACTGCAGGGGGTTCCGTTTTTATGTTAATGGGAATTTTGGGTATCGGGTTATATGGTTCTAATGAACCAACATTAAATTTGGAAACGTTAGCTAATCAATCATATCCTGTAGGATTAGAAATAATATTCTATATTGGATTTCTTATTGCTTTTGCTGTAAAATCGCCGATTATACCTCTACATACATGGTTACCGGATACCCATGGAGAAGCACATTATAGTACTTGTATGCTTTTAGCAGGAATCCTATTAAAAATGGGAGCGTATGGATTGGTTCGGATCAATATGGAATTATTACCTCACGCTCATTCTATATTTTCTCCTTGGTTGATGATAGCAGGCACAATACAAATAATCTATGCAGCTTCAGCATCTTCGGGGCAACGTAATTTAAAAAAAAGAATAGCATATTCCTCTGTTTCTCATATGGGTTTCATAATTATAGGAATTGGATCTATAACTGATACGGGATTCAACGGGGCCATTTTACAAATAATCTCTCATGGATTTATCGGTGCTGCTCTTTTTTTCCTAGCAGGAACGAGTTATGATAGAATACGTCTTGTTTATCTCGACGAAATTGGCGGAATAGCCATTTCAATGCCAAAAATATTCACACTTTTCAGTACTTTTTCGATGGCTTCTCTTGCGTTACCAGGTATGAGTGGTTTTTTTGCCGAATTAATAGTCTTTTTTGGAATAATTACCAGTCAAAAAATTTTTTTAATGTCAAAAGTCCTAATTACTTTTGGCATGGCAATTGGAATGATATTAACTCCTATTTATTTATTATCTATGTTACGCCAAATGTTCTATGGATACAAGTTATTAAATAGTGCAAACTCTTCGTTTTTTGATTCGGGTCCGCGAGAGTTATTTGTTTCACTCGCTATCTTTCTACCAGTAATAGGTATTGGCATTTACCCGGATTTCGTTCTCTCACTATCAGTTGAGAAGGTAGAAGCTATTCTATCTAATTTTTTTTATAGATAGTTTCCATTTGAAACTATCTTTTTTACGTAACGCAAAAAAACGAATTATAATTTCAATCGGATAATTTGACGTTTGCGAGAACCATTTCAATCACTATACTACTTGATTGAAATGGTTCTCGACGAGACTTGCTTATTTTTATATGGATATGGGATATCCCCTGTTCTTATAGTTGTATTCGTCAGGTTAGGTCCTTTCTGCAATTTAGGTGCTTTTTAATAGAAATGAACCATAACTGTGTAATCCTATTCCTAATAAATTGACCCCAAAATAGCATATCCAAATTATAAGAAATCCTATAGAAGCCACAATTGCAGAATTTTCACTTTTAAAATTTCTATTTGTTTTAATATGTAAAAAAATAGCGAATATGGTCCAAGTAATAAATGCCCACGTTTCCTTTGGATCCCAATTCCAATACGATCCCCATGCTTCATTAGCCCATACGGCTCCTGAAAGAATACCTATGGTTAAAAAGAGAAATCCTAGGCTAATAACACGGAAACTCCAACGATCAAACTGTTCAATTAACTGGGACCTATAATAGTTTCTAAGAGAAAAGAGATAAATGCTTTGGAAAATTTTGTTTTCTTCATTCATGTATTGGATCTTCCCAAAGAACAAAGACTCATTTAATAAAAGTTTTTTTTTACCAAAAAGACTTATATTGTTTTGAAATGTAATGACTAGAAGGGCTACTGATAATAACGATCCACATAAAAGGGCTGCATAGGCCAATATCATCATACTTACATGCATCATTAACCACTGGGATTGGAGAGCGGGTACTAATATTGTGGATTGCTTCATTTGAACTAAAAAGCCTGAAGTAGCAAAGCTTTGGGTAAAAATAGCACTGGGCGCTGTTATTGCACTTACAAATTTTTTCAGTTTTTTTAAATAAGGAATCATATGAATAATATAAAAACTCCACGAAAGGAAGATTAATGATTCATATAAATCACTTAACGGGAAATGCCCCGAATAAATCCAACGAATACCTAATAATCCTGTTATACAGGAAAAAGTAAGTATCATACCCTTTTCTAATGAATCATCTAGTTCTACTATTTCGTTGCCTACTAAAGTGATTAAATGAATTGTAATTACAATTGAAACGATCGAAAAGGAAATATGATTGAAAAGGTGCTCTAAAGTGAAAAGTATCATAAGAATATATATATATAAAGAAAAGAGATCCCTCAATTACAAATCATGAAATAAAAATTTAGAATTCATCTCGTTGTGATTATTATTCAGTCTAGGACTATTAGATTCCTTTTTAGAATTTTTTAAAAGTTGTGCCGCTACTCGGACTCGAACCGAGATGCTCTAGCACTGCTTCCTAAGAGCAGCGTGTCTACCGATTTCACCATAGCGGCTTGTTTTAATTAAATCATAATAGCCTATTTATCTTTAATCGTCGAGATTGAAAGAGTCAATTCAATGGCGATATTTTTATAAACTATAAAACATTAAAAATTTTTGTTTGCTCTTCCATAATAGATATAAAACTCACCTTAATTTTCTATTGAAACCAGCCGGTTGATGGGGAAAGTAAGACTCCCCATCCCAGAAATGATAAAATATACTAAAAAAAAAAGAAGGTTAGTGAAATTTTCTAGTTTTCAAAAAAAAAGCATTTATGTTTTATAAATATAAATGCTAAAGGAAATTTTGTAGAAGTTTTTTTTAGTCAGATCGATTCAGATTATTCTAACATTTGATTACTTATTTTTCGTATAAAAAAACTTTTTGAATTCCCGGTAGAAAGAGATTTCGCTAATGAAAAAGCTTTTAATGCGGCCGAATGTCCTTTTCTTTTCCAAATATTTTTACGAATACGCTTTTTGGAAATTGAAGTACGCTTTTTTGGAACTGCCATTCAAAAATGAATAGGTTATTCGTTATTATAGTTGTATGTGAAAGACATCTATTATTCAAAGCAAAGGGATCTTTCTGTCCTTTTTTTTTCTTTAAGCTATAGACCCTTTTTCTATTCTTATTCTAAGTTTTTTTTAGATATTTTCTAAAAAAAACTAGAAATATCTGCAAATTGCATATCAGATTATAAGAGACTCCCGTGTTTCTTATTCAAATTTCTATTTATAGAATACGATGTACCATAAAAAAGAAAATCAAGAAGCAAACTTTAGATTTATATTTTTTATGTGACTTTTCTTTTATTGTATTTCATATTTTATTTACATGTCATAGAATAAACACATCTAAGGTTTTAAATAAAAAAAATTCGAAGAGTTAAGTAAGCTGCTCTTACCTACTTAACGAATGGAAAACCTGACTCTTTTTAACAAATACATGGCATTTTTTTCTTTTATTATTTTTTTTATTGAAATGAGACTGGTTATTTAGTTTAAGATAAACATAATTTGATATGCTTTTATCAATTTTTTTAATTTTATGTTATGTAAAGTAAAAAGTAAAGTCTTGGCTAGCATAGAAAAAGAAAAATATGCTTTATTGGACTAGAAGACAATCAATCAAAGAGTTTTACAGAGAACTAATAACTGATTCCGAATAAACAAATTTAAATAGTTCCTATTTAAATTAGGTTATGAATTTTAGTAGATCTTGTGATTCATACTAGTATCAGACTTACGCACTTTTTTGTTTGGTCTAATTTGTTATCATTTCCCTATCTATGGATTTATCAAAATAATAATGAAAAGTATAAATTTTTGATATTATCTATATTGATAGGTTTCAATAGTTGAATGAATTTTCAATAGTTTATTTTATTAATAACTAAGTATTTACTTTCATTAATAACTATTTGGTCATTTGACCAATGAGAACTTCTTGAGTTGAATAGTAAGAAAATGCTTATTCTAATAATTTCTATTTTGAATAGAAAAAAATTCTATTATCGCATATTGTAATTTTTTTATTGATCTCTTTCGAAAGAGGTAAGAGCCGGTGAATCAAAAATCAAATTTTATTTTTTATGGAACATATATACCAATATGCATGGATCATACCTTTTATTCCACTTACAGTTCCTTTGTTAATCGGAGCGGGACTTCTTGTTTTTCCGAAAACAACAAAAAATCTTCGGCGTATGTGGGCTTTTCCTAATATTTTGTTGTTAAGTATAGTTATGCTTTTTTCAATGAAATTGTCTATTCAGCAAATAAATAGCAGTTCTATCTATCAATCTGTATGGTCTTGGACCATCAATAATGATTTTTCTTTAGAATTCGGTTACCTGGTTGATCCACTTACTTCTATTATGTCACTGTTAATCACTACTGTTGGGATTCCAGTTCTTATTTATAGTGACAATTATATGTCTCATGATCAAGGATATTTGAGATTCTTTGCTTATTTGAGTTTTTTCAATACTTCTATGCTTGGCTTAGTTACTAGTTCGAATTTCATACAAATTTATTTTTTTTGGGAATTAGTTGGAATGTGTTCGTATCTATTAATAGGTTTTTGGTTTACACGACCGGTTGCAGCAAATGCTTGTCAAAAAGCGTTTGTGACTAACCGTGTAGGGGATTTTGGTTTATTATTAGGAATTTTAGGTCTTTATTGGCTAACAGGCAGTTTCGAATTTCGAGATTTGTTCGAAATATTCAATACCTCAATTTATAACAATGAAGTTCATTTTTTAGTTGGAACTGTATGTACTTTCTTATTATTTGCCGGTGCAGTTGCCAAATCCGCCCAATTCCCCCTTCATGTATGGTTACCTGATGCTATGGAAGGTCCTACTCCTATTTCGGCTCTTATCCATGCTGCTACTATGGTAGCTGCGGGGATTTTTCTTGTCGCTCGACTTTTTCCTCTTTTGATAGTAATCCCCTCCATACTACATCTAATCGCTTTTATAGGTATAATAACAGTAATTTTAGGAGCTACTTTAGCTCTTGCCCAAAAAGACATTAAGAGAAGTTTAGCTTATTCTACAATGTCTCAACTGGGGTATATGATGTTAGCTCTAGGTATGGGGTCTTATCGAGCTGCTTTATTTCATTTGATTACTCATGCTTACTCAAAAGCATTGTTGTTTTTAGGATCTGGCTCTATTATTCATTCTATGGAAGCTATTGTTGGGTATTCTCCAGATAAAAGCCAAAATATGGTTTTTATGGGGGGTTTAAAAAAACACGTGCCAATTACAAAAACTTCTTTTTTATTAGGTACACTTTCTCTTTCTGGTATTCCACCTCTTGCTTGTTTTTGGTCCAAAGATGAAATTCTTAATGATACTTGGTTGTATTCACCAACTTTCGCAATAATAGCCTGGGCTACAGCAGGATTAACTGCATTTTATATGTTTCGCATCTATTTACTTACGTTTGAGGGTCATTTAAACGTTAATTTTCAAAATTACAATGGAAAAAAAAGTAGTTCTTTCTATTCAATATCTTTATGGGGTCAAGATGGAATGAAACCTATTAACAAAAATTTTCCTTTATTACCTTTGTTACCAATAAAAAATAACGAAAGTTTTTCTAAGAATCCACACGAAAATAGAAAAAAAACCATGCAATCCTTTCTTATTATTAATAATTGGGACAATAAAAAAATTGCGCTATATCCTCACGAATCGGATAATACTATGTTATTCCCTATACTTGTATTGATTTTATTTACTTTGTTCATTGGATTCCTAGGAATTCCTTTCAATCAAGAAGGCATAGATTTGGATATCTTGTCCAAGTGGTTAACCCCACCTGTAAACCTTTTACAGCAAAAATTGAATAATCAAAAATTTTTTGATTGGTCTGAATTTGTGATAAATGCAACCCTTTCGGTTAGTATAGCTTATTCTGGAATAGTTATTGCGTCTTTTTTATATAAACCCATTTATTCGTCCTTACAAAATTTTGTCGTAATTAATTTTGTTGCCAAAAGGCATCCAAATGGTTTTTTTTTTGACAAAATTCAAAATGTAATATATGATTGGGCCCATCATCGTGGTTACATAGATGCTTTTTATACAATATACATAATTCGAAGTGTAAGAGGATTGTCCGAACTAGTTAATTTTTTTGACAGACGAGTAATTGATGGAACTCCAAACGGATTGGGTGTTGCAAGTTTTTTTTTAGGAGAAGGTCTCAAGTATGTAGGCGGGGGGCGCATTTCCTCCTATCTTTTTTTGTATTTATTCTATGCGTCAATTTTTTTATTAATTTACTATTTTTATTTTACGAATATGAATTTTACTGATCAGTAATAATAATGCGAGGTATTTTGATCTGGTATACACAAGAATCAATCCGAATTTACTTATTGATTCATTTTATGATCTAATTGATACGTCATTGAATTAGTATTCATGTATCAAAAAAGGATGTAAGACAAGGCATGTGCGCAGCTATTTATCCACCCGATATATATCGTAGGGGAAGACAATTGTATCATCAATCAATTTGCAATCGTGGATACATATGTATCCTTAACATACTGAAACGACTACCATTATTAGTATCAAACCAATAGCGATTCATACAAGCTAAATCTTCTAATCGATAATTGGGCCAAAGAAAGAATTTTAATTTAATTAATTTCATTTTATCTCTATCAAGATCTTTGCTTTCATCCACAAATTGACCACAGGTTTTTACCTTGTTCCCATTGCAAAATACTGCATTTTTATCCACACAATTACTATTCCTTGAATTGAAACAACTTAGAATTCTCAATTCTCTACGCCGTCTAGACGAGAAAATATTTTCAGGAACAAGCAAATCATAATGATTTTTGTTTCTATTTTTCGTCATCATTTGATGTCTTGCAATCGATTCCTCAAAATGATTCTTATCCATATTTTCTCTGTATCTTTTTTGATTCTTTTTTTGTTTAATCTCATGAACCAAAGAAATCCTTATGGTTTGATACATAATAAATTCTACATTATGTTTTACAGGTATACGAACTGGTTCGATAATAAATATTCCCTCTTTTAGGATTTTTGAAAGATTCAAATCCCGGATTAGCATTGGATCCAGAGTTAACTCCTCCTTCTTAATAAAGCCGAAACCAAACTTTGTTGTCATTCTGCTTTCCTTTTCCCATTCAAGTACGGACAGCGCATAATCGAATAATTCCATAGTCAAAGGGCTCAGCAGCCATTTCAATTGCAAAGCAAAAGATCCTTTCATGAACGCATCTAAGTCTATTTCCCAAGTCCAAATGCTTTTGGGTTGATTTTTCGTTCTACCCATTTTCATATCTGATTTCGTATAAAGTTCTTCCATATATTTTTGTTGGTTTGAGAAAACAGATTCAGGGTTCCCTCGGTTTTGGGCATCTGATGCGAGATCTCTTTGACCTATGATTTTTTTTTCTTCTTGATTCTCTAATTCAAAATATTGGTTTTCTTTTTCATTTGATAGTATAAGATCCCCTTTTTTATTTTTAGTGATATTTTTATTTTGACTAACATCTTCATTAAAATGAAAAATAAGTGAATGAATTGGTATAAACCCGGGTTTCATTTTATATACATTAAAAAATAACTCAAATTGTGGGAATAACCAAGGTATCGGCTTCGATACAGGACGATTTAGTCTTTCTTCATTCATTCCCATCCAATCAAAAAAAGAAAAGAAACCCTTTTGATTGGATGGGTTGATTTCTTTATCTTTATTAATTTTGAGATAAAAAAGACCTTTCGTATCAAAAAATTTTCTATCTGGATTTTTTATATACATAAAATAATCTTTTCTTATAAAATTAGTAATAGGGATACTCCCCCCCATATCAACAAATTTCGGTTTATGTATGTTGTAATTATATGAGTCCTTCTTATCTTCATAATAAATCGATTGATATGCTAAAAGATCATATCTATACATTTTTTGAAAATGATCATTTTTATTTAGCAATAACGAAACCTTTTCCTCTCTTTCAGATGAATCCCGTTTGATTAAATTTTTATTTTCAACCCTACAATGTTGATTGACTCTATTTCGCCATTTTTGCGGTACTAATTTAGACCATTTTAGCTCAGATAAATCGTATGGATAATGACTCTTTAACCAATTTTTCCATTGATTCATTCCAGAATTCTGAAGTTTCTTATGCTTTAATTCGGAAGAAATTATTCCTTGTCTTCGAAAATAATCTTTTATTTCATTCTTAAGAAATAAAGATGCTCCGTCATATTGAAAGACAGATCTTAACTTATACAAGTTAATAACCCGGGTTTGTGATAATTTGTAAAATACATAGGCCTGTGACACGAGGGATAATTTAAAAGAAACCTCCGACTTCGTCTGAATCTTATGACGAATACGAGAAGGTGAAAGTTTTTTTTGTATAGTTGAAATACGCTCAATTATCTTTTTCTCTTTTGTATCAAAAAAATATTTTTTTTTTAATTTACGAAAAAGTTTTATAATGATCATGGGCCTATAAAGACTATTAGTAAGACGATTAATGATATATGGAAAGCTCTCTAGAAGGATATCCGTGTATATCCTTTCCACGATCCATTTTCTAAAATAATGTGATTTACGGATTAATCGATCATTTCTTCTTTTTAATATCTGAAAAATATTTTTTAGTGATGCTAATTTTTGAGCACCATAACTTGTTTTGTTAGGACTAATATTTATCTTTAGAGTTCGAAATCCATTTTTCTTGTCTTTTGTAATTCTTTCTATTTGATTTCTGATTGTGCTTGTTCTATCAGTCAGATCTTTCATTTTTCTTTCTGTCAGTGAATAATTTGTCCAATCCATAGATCGGGTTTGAATGGATGATTCATGAATAATCTGATTATTGATTATAGAATCTTTTTTTATTTCACTCGAATCCTCTCTCAATTTTTTTGGTTCTTTTTGGACCTTTAGAAACAAGAATTTTGTTCTTTCTTTGAAACTTTTTAGAACTCGAAAACTCCATTTTATAATTGTTTTTTGGAGTTTTTTCAAAGGGGGTCCAAAATAATAACAAAACCAAATACCAAGTCCTACGAGAGGAGAACCAAAAGGACGGTCAGTTTCCAGTCCCCAAATCGTTAAAAAAGCAGCAGGACTTTCCTGCTTTGGATTTGGATCCCTACGAGAAGGTCGTATCTTAGATCGGTGCCAAGGTTTCAGACGGAAAGGAAATCGTATCATTATTTGTATACCCTCTGTAGCCCAGTTTGGAGGAAAAATTCCGTTTCTTCCTGGTTCTAGTACTGGCATACCATTATAGGTGCATATAACATACACTTCTCTATTCATCTCCCTTATATCCTGCTCCCACTCGGACTCTTGGCGTAATAAGAAACGGACAATATTTTTAGCTAGTATCAATGAAGGTAATACAATAGATTGTCTAAGCCTCGACTGAATTAGTAAAATAAAAGCTCTTATTCCATGAGCATAAATAAGGATATCATAGAGGTCTGATATTTTTTCTCGTGTCCTTTCTATTCGTTGCATTTCCGTCTGCCCGTCCCGCCCCTTTTCCATTTCATTGACTTCTTTTTGAATTTCTTCGTAGCTTTTGTTTTCCTCCATGTACATTTTTTTTTTTTTTTTCAACCTCTTTGTTCTTTTTGCTACGCTTCCTTTTATACCCTTTCTAAAAATGTCTTGTATTAGGTCGGAAATCTCAATTACTGATAATATGAATGGTTCGAAAAGAACATCCCAATAAAACCCTACTCTGTCGAAAAAAAGTGGGGAATACGGATATAAGAAAAACATTTTCCCCGTAAGGGTTTTACGTCTTTGAACACGCATAGAACCTGTGATTATGTCTCGCCGAAAATCCGCTTCATAGGGATAATCTATCATATCCACTTCTTCTATTTCATCAGGCTTCGTCATAGCTTTGATACTAGGGTCGGCATTCTCTGGACCCTGCGTAAAAAGAACTATACGTTTCGCTTTCCTCGAGCGAATTTGATGATCTACTATCCACTCTTCCCCCTCTTCCGTTGTTGCAGTTTTTCCGAGTTGTTCTACCTCGCTGAATAATTTGTATGACCATCGGGGGACTTTTTTATTTATTCCAATCGATTTTTTTCGAGTTGTTTTTTCCATGGGAGGAATTATGGCTGCATCGCATATTGTTTGAATGATGGGATCAATTATGACTCTTTCGATTAAAAATTTCAAAACTTTTTCTGGATCGTCTGAATCAATTCGTCTTTGTTCCGGAAATAAAGAAATTCCTTTCAAATTTGATGTTGATTCTTCATCAAATTCATCGATTAAAAGACTCAATTCTCTTGCTAATGATTTTTTATCCAATGTATATATTTTCTGTCCCAATTTCTCTTCCAATTTCTGGTCCAATTTCTGGACCAATTTCTCTTCCAATGTAGCTATTTTCCCTTCCAATTTCTGGTACAATTCTTCAAAATTATGAACATTAAGTTCCTTACCCTTAAAAAGAAGGATACTATGAACTTTATTGAGTTTATTTATAAAATTTGTCTCTATCGAATTTTTGACTGCAGTTTCATTTAGGATTGAAGGTAAATAAAATTTGTTAATTATTCCACGATAGGATCCGTTTAAGAGAGGATCATATATTTTAGGCAAGTATTCTTCTTTAGTTTTATTATTGCATAATCGAGTCTTTTTTTCGAGTACATCCAGATAAGGAGATCCTCTGTCTAGGGCTTCAATTCTATCTCTAAACTCGTTCCTTAGGCTCCTCCATTTTTTTTCATTGGTATAAATCCAACAATAATAATTATGCAGTTCATCATAGAAGAATTTATCCAGTTCATCACAGACAAATTTTTTTGTTGTAAAAAAATAAAAATACATTTTTTGTCGTAGCATTTCAAAAAAAGCTGATAAACTGGATGGATATGTAAAAGAAATTCTTCGTTTTCCATCACTTTGACATGTATAAAAAAAATATTGTGACATTTCATTTCTTACAGCATGTTCGAATCGATAATTTTTTATATATCGCAATGGGCGATTCCATCGTTTATAGTCGAAAAGAAGACTCACAGGGGGTTTTTCAAACCAGAAGAGGTCTTTATCTTCTTCTTTTAAGTGAAAGTGGAATTCATCCTTTGTTTTGTCCTTTCCATTCACTCGGATCCTTTCCGTTTCATCGATTTTGTCCGGATCCTCCCTTTCTTCCGAAAAAAGGGAAAGAGAAGGATCTTCTTCGGTGAATCCCTCTTGTTCCTGTTTAGTCCCTTTCGTTTCGAAAGTTGTTTCTATTTCTACATCTCTTTCTGTCGTTTTTGAGGTTTCTTGCAGTTTCCTACTAAAAATGGGTGACGGCATTCTGCCTAAAGAGTAGACACAGCTAATAAATAAGAGAATACTAAAGATTCGATCCATAGAATCTATCAAGTCTAACACAAAGTACTTCAATTCTGACACAAGGTCCTTCAATTCTGACACAGAGTCCTTGTACTTCTTATACCTCTTAGATCGAATAATTCCATTAAGGTACTTATTCGATCGAATAGGTACATTAATAGCTCGAATAAGTACATTAAGAAGGTACGTATTCGATCGAATAATCGATCGAATATAAAAATTTTGCCGTATCCAGACTAATACCAAGCCAACACATTTCATGAATAAAATGTGACCGATTAACCAACCAACAAAACTACTTGTTACAAATAACATCTTGTTGTTGCATCGAAACATATAAATGTTGACTAATCTGGCTAACATTGAACTTGGTAAAACGAAATGGTTGAATAATTGAAAAATGAGATTATTCAGGAATACACATTGAATGCTGAGATTACGCATTGAATTTCTGGTAGTAGATCCATAATCAAAATGA